ATTACCAGGAGTAAGCGCAATAGCTTGTTTCCAATACTCGGCGGCTTGGTTGAACCAAGCCTCCGCAATTTCAGAATCTCCCTGCCGAACGGCCTGTTCTCCCCGGTCGGAATAGGTGGGTCAATTCCTTTCCTTAGAACCGTACTTGAGAGTTTCCCGCCTCATACGGCTCGTCCAATCAATTCTTTTGGTGTCCCGGGTTTTTGAATCTAGTATAGCGAATTGAATTCGATTTCTCATAGATCGATCTTTATTCTTTTTTTCGCGGGTTAACCAAAAGAGGTTAATTCCATGAGCATGAGTTTCAAACTTGACTTTTGATTAAATTAATAATCAGCTTTGCTTTCATTTTATCTTTTCTCCCACCGTCAGAAGAATAACATAGAAGCATTTCCACTATAGTTAGAATTTTCTGAAAGGTATCTATCTCGGTTTCATATAAAAATTGATATAGAATCTTTGAAAAAGACCTTTCTTCCTAAGAAAGAAAAGACTTACTGTCTTTGGGATCTGATGCTACACCGCTGCTTAATACCTTAGGGGATCGACTTTATTACATAAGTGGATTCCTTACTTTTATCTCATATCATGACATAAATAAGCAGTTCTTATTGGATCGGCATCGGCCCAAAACCTCGCGAATTGGTCTTTACGGTGCTTCCTCTATCAATTAGATCCTTTATCCATAGAATAAACTATCTAGGCATATCGATTTCTTCATATTTCGACTTCTATGAGGTTTCTTTCTTTGCTACAGCTGATAAAAATCGTTTTTTGCACGATGCATATGTAGAAAGCCTATTTTTTTTTTTTCTAGTATTTATTAGTGTATTTGCTCTTTCTTCCCCTCCCCCCTTTTTTTTTTCTTTTCCTTTTTTCTTTCTATAGTAGAGATAGTCGCACGTAATGACAGATCACAGCCATATTATTCAAAGCTTGTGGTAAGAATGGATTTCGTTCGAGTGCCCGAAAATAATATTCTAAAGCTTTTGTATGTTCTCCGTTACTTGTGTGGATAAGGCCTATGTTATAGAGTATATAGCTTCGATCGTAGGGATCAATTTCTAGTCGCATAGCTTCATAATAATTCTGTAAAGCTTCCGCATAATTGCCTTCGGATTGAGCTGACATCCGTTACGGTCGTCATTCGATTCAAAGAATTCTCCGTTTCAGAACCGTACATGAGATGAAAATCTCATACGGCTCCTCCCTTATGTGCATAATGAGAATAGAATAATGGAATCAAAAACAAAAAAGATTGAAATATTCTCATTATGAACTGAGTGGGGCTAATGTTTTTACAAGAAATCTCTAGCCAACCTTCCTGCAAAAGCTTTTTCTTATTCTTAATATCACGCGTGTTGGTACTGGTACTAGATCAAACTGAAAACTCCAACAATTTCTTTGTTCTCAACGCCCCTTAATTTCCAGGAATTAATCACTTCAACAGTCTTCGATGGTTATAAGGGTATCCACAGTACGAACGAGATGGATGTTTGTTATCCCAACCATTCTTCTTAGTCCCGATCCCGATAAGGAAAAGGGGCAGTTTCTAACAAAGTTTTCGTGTTGCTGATTCCTAGACGTAGCGCCTCTTCCCCTATGCCGCCTGTTGGTACTGGTGTAGTAGGGTTGACTTGCAATACAGAACCCATAGGTGTAACCTTTCGCTCAATACTCGAATCGACAATTGAAGCATCTGAGGCTGCAGTAATCGGGGATACACGACAGAAGGAATGGTTTTATCTATAAACTTCACCTTCAATAAGCGTAGATTTTTTCAATAATTTTTTTTTCGTTCTTTTCTATCCCGAATCGTCTTTCTTTCTCCTAAGAACGAAAGCGGTAAATAAAAAATAATCAAATCGCACCATCTCTGTAATAGCTAAATGCCTCTTTTTCTCCTGAAGTTGTCGGAATTATTCGTAATAATATATTGGCTACAATTGAAAAAGTCTTATCAATAAAATTTCCATTTATCCGCGATCTAGGCATAGGTAAAAATCCATTCTATAATTCGTTTCATTACCTCTTGTGAGAAAATGATCCCACAAACAAAGAAATTGTACAGTACAAAATAACATAAAAGCAGACGCATTAAAAAAAAAATAGACCGGTCCGTTGATTCGTTCCAATTCATTGATTAAATCAGGCAGAAATATGAGAAAAAATAGGAGCGTCGTTTTTGCAAACAAGATATATACTTTTATTGTTTTTAAAAGTTTTTCACAAACAAAAAAATTCTCCTTTTCCCCAGACTCAAAGGAAGAATTTTTTATTTGCTGAAAGAGTTTCTATTTTTCTAGTTAGAATGGATTCGATTGTCCGTACCCATCTAACAATCGAATTTGAACAACTCGCTATTCACGCGAGTTCTCGGTCATAATCGTTGTGTAGGAGAGATGGCCGAGTGGTTCAAGGCGTAGCATTGGAACTGCTATGTAGACTTTTGTTTACCGGGGGTTCGAATCCCTCTCTTTCCGTACCTTGAGCTAATTCG